GGAATTTGTTTGTTCGTTACTTGTTAGGAGGATGGGGGCATGGGTATTGGAGTGGGGGTGGTGAGCGTGTTTAAACAGGGTGGTAAGATCAAGTAAATGAACAGTGAAAAATTTAAGGAAGGATTGAGTATTTGGAGCAAAATGGTTGAGTGTGGATGGTTAAAACAACGAACAGTTAAAAGAAAAGAATGGTTGATGTTTTTAAACGAAGATGTTTAGCGTAATGATTCATAAATTGAGTGGTGGAGTTTGTTTGTTTGTAAATGTTTGTTAGTGTTTGTTAGTGTTCGTTAAGGTGAGGGTTGATTGATTGGAATTTTCCAGGTTCGTTTTAAATCAATTGGAGAATAAGTGGTAGTGTTAAAAAGAGAAGAAAAGTGAAGAATTATGTCCAGCAACCATTGACTGAATAGCCTTATAGTAGGGAGTTTGCGGGGAAATCAGGTGCAAAGCAAAGTGCATCAGGGTAAAGATGAAACCGAAATATACTCCAACCGTCGCATTAAATAACCCCTGAGTTTCAAACCGAATGCCAGAGATGAGAGACAGTGTCCAACAACCGTTAATTAAAGGACATTACTGGAAAGAGGGGTAAAGCGGGCATAACCGAATGGGGGAGCAAGTGCATCAGTGCGAAAATGAGACGAACCCACACCTGAAACCGTATCATTAATTTATTCTTGAAGGCCAAAAAAGGGTTCGCTATGGATTGTATGTCCATGTCAACCAATTGAGTACCCGCCGCACTGGAAATGTAGAGTGAGTTGACCCCAAAAAGAGAACCAACAGCTAAAAGACACTCGGGTGACGCGGTTAAGAGGGAGAGAGTACATAAATAGCGAACCAGATGACTCTGTGAAGGGGAACGTGGGGTGAATGAACCGATTTATGTGCCTGACCGAGGAACCAGAGGCGCAAAAGCGCAAGTAGGGTAAGGGTGTAGGGGGAAAGAAAGTACCTGACGCTAGGAACGGCAAACCTTACTTACACCGGGTTGATGATCTCTCGTGAGTAGTCAGACTAATAAATAACCAGGCCCTCTGGAAGCTAGTCTTACGGGATAAGACTCTGCTCGAGCCAGTTATGGGCGGTGGCCGATAAGCTCTTGTACTAGAGCACTTCCGTATACTAAGGCTATCTATTTAAAGAAATCCAAAGTATGGACTAGAGCATTAAGTTCCCATACCTAGGCACTGTCATATACTATACCAGTAAAGTCTAAAAGACCAAGACTTAACCTAAGGCATAAAGCTTGATTATCCTGGATAATGAAGTATTTAACCCCTGGGGTGTGACCGGACTAGAATCAGTAATAATCCATTAGTACAGTATATGTCATTAGAACATGAATTATTTAGTCCTAGGTAAATTTAGTATAATGTATGGAGTACAAGTATTTAATGTACGTTATACATAGTCTGGATAGACTAACATTATAGCGACCCCATAGTCATGGGGGGGTAGGGGGGGCTACCTCTATGGGGCGGTTTTTGTAGTTGATATAGACAACGATGGTTTTTCAGGCCATAGGTCTTGGTTGAATCCAAGCAAGAACTTTATGATGTATTTTCTGGTATTTTTAGGGGTTGGTTTTGTTTTAGCGTCTTTGTTGGTGGCGTCTAATCCTTCTCCTCATTATGGGGTTGTTGGGTTAGTTTTTGGGTCTGTTGTAGGGTGTGGGTGGTTGGTGAGTTTGGGGGCTTCTTTTGTGTCTTTGGTGCTTTTTATGGTGTATTTAGGTGGGATGTTGGTGGTCTTTGTGTATTCTGTTTCGTTGGCGGCTGATCCGTTTCCTCAGGCTTGAGGGGGTTGATATGTTGTGGGGTATGTTTTGGGGTTTGTGCCTGTTGGTGTAGGGTTTGTTGTTTGGGGTTGGGGTGGGGGGTTTAAGGTGGATACTGTTGATAGTGTTGGGATGTTTGTTGCTCGGTTGGATTTTAGTGGAGTGGCTTTGTTTTACTCTTGTGGGGGGGGAGTGTTTTTGGTGGCTGGCTGGGGGTTGCTGTTGACCTTGTTTGTTGTGCTAGAGCTTGTGCGAGGTTTATCTCGGGGGGTCATTCGGGCAGTTTAGGGTCAGAGAATAGTTTAATGTAAAATGCCAGCTTTGGGAGTTGGTGATGGAGGTTTTAGCCCTCTTTTTCTGATTGGAACTCTAAGAAGTGATAGCCTTCGTCTTTTGGTTTACAAGACCAATGTTTTTTGTAAACTATTAGAGTTTAGTTGAGTATTTTGTTTTCTAGGGAGGAGATAGTGGGAAATAGGATTAGGATGATGGTGAAGTAGGTCAGTGAGGCTAGCTGTCCGATGATAATGAAGGGGTGTTCTACTGGTTGACTTCCAATTCATGTTAGAATAAGCAGGTTGGCGGCTAATGTTCAGAATAGGAGTTGAGACATGGGGCGGAAGGTTATGGCTCGTTGTTTAGATTTATGTAGTAGGGGGTTTAAGAATAGGACTAGTACGGCGGCAGCTAGGGCTAGGACGCCCCCTAGTTTGTTGGGGATTGAGCGTAGGATTGCATATGCAAAGAGGAAGTATCACTCTGGTTTAATATGTGGGGGGGTTACTAGTGGGTTTGCTGGTGTGAAATTTTCGGGGTCTCCTAGCAGGTTGGGGGAGAATAATGCTAGGGTGGTGAGTAGGAATAGTATGATTGTGAATCCTAGTAGATCTTTTAAGGAGAAGTAAGGATGGAATGGGATTTTATCACAGTCTGAGGAAATGCCTAGGGGGTTGTTTGATCCTGATTCGTGTAGGAAGGTTAGGTGGATGAGGACTAGGCTGGTGATTATGAATGGAAGGAGGAAGTGTAGGGTGAAGAATCGGGTCAAGGTGGGGTTGTCTACGGAGAACCCACCTCAGGCCCATTCTACAAGGGTGTGGCCGATATATGGGATGGCGGAGAATAGGTTTGTGATTACTGTAGCCCCCCAGAAGGATATTTGGCCTCATGGTAGGACATAGCCGACGAAAGCTGTGGCTATGAGAGTGAGTAGGAGGATGATGCCCGTGTTTCAGGTTTCTTTGTACAAGTATGAACCGTAGTAAAGGCCTCGGGCAATGTGTAGGTAGATGCAGATGAAGAAGAATGAGGCGCCGTTTGCGTGTAGGTTTCGAATTAATCAGCCGTACTGTACGTTTCGGCATGTGTTGGCCACGGAAGAGAAGGCTAGGGTGGTATCTGCGGTGTAGTGGGCAGCTAGAAGTAGGCCGGTTAGGATTTGTGTTGTTAGGCAAATTCCTAGGAGGGATCCGAAGTTTCATCAGGCTGAGATGTTTGAGGGGGTTGGCAGGTCAATTAGAGAGCTGTTTACTATTTTTAAGAGGGGATGATGTTTTCGTAGGTTGGGGGCCATTAAGGTTTGTGGGTTATAATAGTATTAGGATGATTAGGATGGATAATGCGGATGATCCTAGATAGGCCTTGATTAATCCTTTGTGCATTGTGGTGGAGGTTTTGGTTGCCATGGTTTGTAGGTCGGCAAGTCCTTCTGGTCCTATTTTTTTATACCAGAATAGGTCGATTAGGTGGTTGGCAATTTTTTGTCCGGAGTTCAGTAGGGTTGTAGAGCTTGGTCGGTGGGTTAGGGGGTTGAAGTATCCTAGTGTTGTGGAGAAGTTTGAGTAGGGGTTTTGTTTGGGTTGGGTTAGGGTGTGGGTGGTGGCTGTGAGTTCTAGGGCGAGGGTGATGCCTATAATAGTTACTAGGATAGCTGCGGCTTTTGTTAGTGGGGGCATTGTTATTGGTGGGGTTTGTGCTGGGGTCATGTAGGATGTGATTAATAGGCCGGCTATAATGCTTCCTAAAGCTAAGCGGGTGATTGGGCTGGTGATTTGTGGGTTGTTTTCGTCTATTGGGGTGATTGTTGGTATTCGGGTGAATTTTGTCTGTACTAGGAGGATTATTCGTAGGCTGTATGTGGCGGTGAAGGCTGTGGCAAGCAGTGTCAGGGTTAGTGCTCAGGCATTTAGGTGGGAGGTGTTTAGGTTTTCGATGATGAGGTCTTTTGAGAAGAATCCTGCTAGGAAGGGGGTTCCTATTAGTGCTAGGCTTCCGATTGTTAGGCAGGAGGTGGTTGTTGGGAGTGTTTTTTGTAAGCCTCCTATTTTTCGGATGTCTTGTTCTCCATTTAAGCTGTGGATGATTGATCCTGAGCACAGAAATAGTATGGCTTTGAAGAAGGCGTGGGTTGAGATGTGTAGGAAGGCCAGTTGTGGGAGGTTTAGTCCGATGGTGACCATTATTAGTCCCAGTTGGCTGGATGTGGAAAAGGCAATGATTTTTTTGATGTCATTTTGTATTAGGGCGCAGGTGGCAGTGAATAGTGTGGACATGGCACCTAGGCAGAGGCATAGTGCGAGGGCGGTCTTGTTGTGGGTAAGTAGAGGGTGGGTTCGGATTAGTAGGAAAATTCCGGCAACCACTATTGTACTTGAGTGTAGTAGGGCGGAGACTGGGGTGGGACCCTCTATGGCGGCGGGTAGTCATGGGTGGAGGCCAAATTGAGCTGATTTTCCTGTGGCAGCCAGGATGAGACCTAGTAGGGGGAGTGTTGGGGTTTTTGTGGGGGAGAATATTTGTTGTATTTCTCATGAGTTTAGGGTGAGGGCAAGTCATGCTATGCTTAGGATGAGCCCGATATCTCCGATTCGGTTGTAGAGCACGGCTTGTAGGGCAGCTGTGTTGGCTTCTGCCCGTCCGTGCCATCAGCTGATGAGCAGGAAGGATATGATGCCCACTCCTTCTCATCCGATAAAGAGCATGAAGATGTTGTTGGCAGTGGTTAGTGCGAGCATTGCGATTAGGAAGGTTGTTAGGTAGGAGAAGAATTTTGTAATATGTGGGTCGGATGCTATGTAGTATGTTGAGAATTGTAGGATGGATCATGTTACGAACAGTGCGATGGGGAGGAATAGGAGGGAGTATTGATCTATTTTGAAGCTGAGAGGAATTTTGAAGTTTATGATGAATTTTCATTCTCAATGTGAGGTGATACTCTCTAGTCCTGAGTATGTGAATAATGTTGTTGGTGCTAAGCTAATTAGGAAGGCAGTTTTGATGGTTAGGGTGATGGTTTTGGGGGAGTTTTTGAAGGTTTTTAGGAGGGTGGGGAGGAGTGTAGGGGTCAGGATGGTTGTTAGTGTAAGCAGGGTGAGGGTGTTGAGGAGTAGGGCTGTTTCCACTACTTTTACTTGGATTTGCACCAAGATGAGTGGTTCCTAAGACCAGTGGATTGCTATTATCCTTTAAAAGTAAGGGGGCTGAGGTTTTAGACTCAGATACAGGAATTAGCAGTTCTTGTTGGTTGAACCTCCCCTTGGCAGGTAAGAAGGGTCTAACTTCTATTTTTAGGGTCACAGTCTAATGTTTGGTTTAAACTATACTTGCATGAGAGGGGTCCGGAGATTAGTTCAGGCTTTAGGATTAGGAGGAGTGTGGGGAGTAGGTGAAGGGTTATTAGTAGGTGTTCTCGTGTGGTGGAGTTTTGGAGTGTTGTGATGTGGGGGGGCAGAGTTCCTCGTTGGGTTGTTGTAAGCATAGATAGTGTGTATGAAGCGGTTAGTAGGGTAGCGGTTCCAGTTAGGATGATTGTTGGGGGGGATCAGTTGAATAGTGCAACTATGATGCTTAGTTCTGCTATTAGGTTTGTGGTGGGTGGTAGGGCTATGTTCGTTAGGTTGGCTAGTAATCATCAGGTGGCTATTAGGGGGAGGAGTGGCTGTAGTCCTCGGGTCAGTAAGAGGATGCGGCTGTGTGTGCGTTCGTAGTTTGTATTGGCTAGACAAAAGAGTATTGAGGATGTTAAACCGTGGGAGATTATGAGGATTATAGCTCCTGAGAAGGATCAGTGGGTTTGGATTATGCATGCAGCAATGACTAAGCCCATATGACTTACGGAGGAGTAGGCAATGAGGGATTTTAGGTCGATTTGGCGAAGGCAGATTGAGCTAGTCATTAGGGCCCCTCACAGGGCGAGGGTGATGAGTGGGTAGTGGAGAAGGTTGTTTGTGGGGGGGCTCGTTAGGCAGGTAATGCGTATGATGCCGTATCCGCCAAGTTTGAGGAGGAGGGCGGCAAGTAGTATTGATCCTGCGATTGGAGCCTCTACGTGGGCTTTGGGTAATCATAGGTGGAGCCCATAGAGGGGTGCTTTTACTATAAAGGCTATGAGGAGGGCGATGTTTAGGAGGAGGGGTGATCAGGGCTTGGTTGGGGCAGGTTGCAGGGCGTGTGGGTGGAGTTTTAGGGTGGGGAAGTGGAGGGTACCTGTTTGTGAGTAGAGGTATAGGATTGCAATTAGGAGGGGGAGGGAACTGATGAGGGTGTAAAAGAGGAGGTAGATGCCTGCACTTAGGCGTTCTGGTTGGTTTCCCCATCGTGTGATTAGGATTAATGTGGGGATTAGGGTTGCTTCGAAGGAGATGTAAAATATTATGAGTTCTGTAGTTGAGAAGGCTAGGATGATAAGAGGCTGTACTGTGACTAGGGTTACTATGAAGATTTGTTTTCGTGTTGGTGGTTCGTGTTGCAGGTGGCTTTGGCTTGCTAGGATTATAAGGGGTGTGAGTCAGCAGGCTAGGACTAGTAGTGGGGAGGATGTTTGGTCGATGCCTATGGATTGGGTGAGGTTTTTGTATGGATAGTATGAGGGCACTAGTCATTGTAGGCTTAGGGTGGCGATTAGTAGGCTGTGTATTGTGGTGTTTGTTCATATGAATTTTTGGGGTGAGAGGAGGGTTGTTGGGAGTAGCATTAGGGTTGGTAGGATGATTTTTAGCATTGTAGAAGGTTTAGGTTTTGTAGATAGTCGGAGCCATGGGTTCGTGTGGAGGCTACTAGCATTGCTAGCCCTGTGCCTGCCTCACATGCGGAGAATGTTAGTATGAGGATTGGTATTAGGGAGGATGAGGGTGTTTGGTTTTCGATTGGTCATGTTGATAGGGCGATGTATATTGATAGTATTATGCTTTCTAGGCAGAGTAGGGCTGAAACAAGGTGTACACGGTTGAAGGCTAGTCCTAGGCCGCTTAGGGCGAATGCAGAGCAGAAGCTTAGGCGAAGGAATGACATGAAGAAAGTCATAGAGTAGACTATGGTTTGTTGAGTCGAAATCAACTGTCTTGTTTTTAGACTAACTCTCTTATTCTGCCCATTCCAGGCCTCCTTGGGTCCATTCGTACATTAGCCCTAGGGTTAGTAGAAGGATGATGGTGGAGGTTCAGGTTAGGGTGGTGGTTGGGTATTTTAGTTGGGTGGCTCATGGTAGAGGAAGTAGGAGGGCGATTTCTAGGTCGAATAGGAGGAATAAGATGGCTACTGAGGAAGAATCGGATGGAGAATGGGAGTCGAGCAGACCCTAGTGGGTCGAACCCACATTCGTAGGGCGATAGTTTTTCTGAGTCTGGGGTCATTTGGGTGAGTCAGAAATTTAGTATGGTCAGGGCTAGGCTGAGGAGGATGGAGGCGGTAAGTATGAATGTGATTATGTTTATTGCTCTTCTCTGGAGTTGTACCAGATTCTAGAGATTGGAAGTCTGTTGTAATGGATATACTAGAAGAGCAAGATCCTCATCAGTAGATGGTTAGGTAGAGGAATAGTCAGATGATGTCTACGAAGTGTCAATATCAGGCTGCCGCCTCGAATCCGAAGTGGTGGCCTGGTGTGAAGTGGAATTTGGTTAGTCGTAGGAGGCAGATTAGTAGGAAAGAGGATCCAATTATGACATGGAGTCCGTGGAATCCTGTAGCTACGAAGAAGGTTGAGCCGTAAACGCTGTCAGCGATTGAGAAGGGTGCTTCATAGTATTCTGTTGCTTGTAGGACGGTGAAGTATAGGCCTAGTAGGATAGTGAGAGTTAGTGCTTGGATGGCTTGTTTTTGTCCACCTTCAGTGATGCTGTGGTGTGCTCAGGTGACGGTAACTCCAGAGGCTAGGAGGATTGCTGTGTTTAGTAGGGGTACGTCTAGGGGGTTTAGGGGTGTGATTCCGGTTGGGGGTCATTGGTTTCCTAGTTCTGGGGTGGGTGCTAAGCTAGAGTGGAAGAAGGCTCAGAAGAAGCCAAGGAAGAAGAATACTTCTGATGTAATGAAGAGGATTATTCCGTATCGAAGACCTTTTTGTACTGTTGGTGTGTGGTGGCCTTGGAATGTTCCTTCTCGTACGATGTCTCGTCATCATTGAATTATGACTAGGAGGGTTGATATTAGTCCGAGAGTTAGGAGGTGTGAGGAGTTATAGTGGAACCATATGATTAATCCTGATGTGGTTAGGAGGGCGGCGGTTGCTCCGAAGATGGGTCATGGGCTGGGGTCTACTATGTGGTAGGAGTGTGCTTGGTGGGCCATTAGATGTTCTCTTGTAGGTAGAGGCTTAGTAGGAGGACGAATACGTAGGCTTGGATTATGGCTACTGCTACTTCTAGGATTGTTAATAGAAGGAGGACTGTGGCGGTGAGGATGGACACTGTGGGTATGATGGGGAGTAGTGTGATGGTGGCCGTTGAGATGAGTTGGATGAGTAAGTGCCCTGCTGTGAGGTTGGCTGTGAGGCGGACTCCCAGGGCTAGCGGACGAATTAATAGGCTGACGGTTTCGATTATGATTAGGGCTGGGATTAGTGGGGTGGGCGTTCCTTCGGGTAGGAGGTGCCCTAGTGAGGCTGTTGGTTGGTTTCGTAGGCCTGTGAGTAGGGTTGCAAGTCACAGTGGGAAGGCGAGGGCTATGTTTATTGATAGCTGGGTGGTTGGAGTGAATGTGTAGGGTAGTAGGCCTAAGAGGTTGATTGTTAGTAGTATTAGTATGAGTGATGTGAGGATGATGGCCCATTTGTGGCCTGGCTTGTTTAATGGGGTTATAAGTTGTTTGGTGATTATGTTGATGGCTCATAGTTGTAGGGTGGATAGGCGGTTGGTGAGTCATCGATTGTTAGGTATGGGGAGAAGGAGGGCGGGTAAGAGCATTGATAGGAGGATTAGTGGGATTCCGAGGAGATGGGGGCTTGAGAATTGATCGAAGAAGGTTAGGGTCATAGTCAGGTTCAGGGGTGGTTTTTAGTGGTTGTGGGTGTTTTGTTGATGGGGGGGTTTGTTGAGGTAAAGGATAGTGTTTTGGGTTGGAAGATTAGGGAGAATGTCAGTCATGACATGGTTATGATGAAGAGTCAGGGGCTAGGGTTTAGCTGGGGCATATCATTAAGGAGGGGAGGTCCCTCTTTATCTAGCTTAAAAGGCTAGTGCTGGTACATAGCTTCTTAATGATTAGGAGGTTAGTAGTGAGGATCAGGCTTCGAAGTGGTTGAGGGGGGTGGATTCTACTACGATTGGTATGAAGCTATGGTTGGCTCCGCAGATTTCTGAGCATTGGCCGTAGAAGATTCCTGGGCGGGTGGTAATGAAGGATGTTTGGTTGAGTCGTCCTGGGATAGCGTCAGTTTTTACCCCTAGTGAGGGTACGGCTCATGAGTGGAGTACGTCGTCGGCGGTGATAATTATGCGGATTGGGGATTCTATCGGGATGACGACACGGTGGTCGACTTCTAGGAGGCGGAAGTGGCCGGATGGGAGGTCTGTCGTGGGGGTTATGTAGGAGTCGAATGATAGGTCTTTAAAGTCTGTGTATTCGTAGGATCAGTATCATTGGTGTCCGATGGCTTTCAGGGTTAGGTCTGGCTCATCGAGTTCGTCTATTATGTAGAGGATTTGGAGGGATGGGAGGGCTAGTAGGATTAGGACGATGGCTGGTAGAATTGTCCAGATTAGTTCGACTTCTTGGGCGTCGACGGTGTTTGAGGATAGTTTTTCTATCAGTATAAGTGTTAGTAGGTAGAGTACAAGGCTACAAATTATTAGGGCTACTATTAGGGCGTGGTCGTGGAATTCGATTAGTTCTTCTATGATTGGGGATGAGGCGTCTTGGAATCCTAGTTGTGATGGGTTGGCCATGTAGGGGTGTACAGGATTTTCACCTGTGGTTTGGCTTTGACAGGGCCATGTAATTAGTTTACTAACGCCCCATGAAGAGGGAAGCATAAGTGGTTTAAGTATGCGGCTGGCTTGAAACCAGCATGTGAGGGTTCGACTCCTTCCTCTCTTGTACTTGGACGAAGGCGGGTTCTTCGAAGGTGTGGTATGGGGGCGGGCAGCCGTGGATTCATTCAACGTTAGTGGGGGTTAGTTCTGGTTGTATGACTTTTCGTTTGGAGGCGAATGCTTCTCAGATAATAAATGCTAGTATGATTACAGCTGTTATTGAGATTAGGGATCCGATGGATGATAGGGTGTTTCATAGTGTGTAGGCGTCTGGGTAGTCGGAGTATCGTCGTGGCATGCCCGCTAGTCCTAAGAAGTGTTGGGGGAAGAAGGTGAGGTTTACGCCTGTGAATATAACTCCGAAGTGTGCTTTAGCCCATGTTTGGTTTAAGGTGTAACCGGTAAATAGAGGGAATCAATGAGTGAATCCTGCCAGGATGGCAAAGACAGCACCTATAGATAGAACATAGTGGAAGTGTGCTACTACATAGTATGTGTCGTGTAGGGCGATGTCTAGTGAGGAGTTTGCTAGGACAATTCCTGTAAGGCCTCCGATGGTGAATAGGAAGATGAATCCGAGGGCTCATAGTATGGGGGGGTTTCATTTGATGGTTCCTCCGTGCAGTGTGGCTAGTCAGCTGAAGACTTTAATTCCTGTTGGGATGGCGATGATTATGGTGGCGGATGTGAAGTATGCTCGGGTGTCTACGTCCATTCCTACTGTGAATATGTGGTGGGCTCATACAATGAATCCTAGGAATCCGATTGATAGTATTGCCCATACTATGCCTATGTAGCCGAATGGTTCTTTTTTACCTGCGTGGTAGGCTACTACGTGGGAGATGATTCCAAATCCTGGTAGGATGAGGATGTATACTTCTGGGTGTCCGAAGAATCAGAAGAGGTGTTGGTACAAGATTGGGTCTCCCCCTCCGGCAGGGTCAAAGAATGTGGTGTTTAGGTTGCGGTCTGTGAGGAGCATGGTGATTCCGGCAGCTAAGACTGGGAGGGATAGTAGGAGTAATACTGCTGTGATTAAGACGGACCAGACGAATAGTGGGGTTTGATACTGTGATAGTGCGGGTGGTTTTATGTTGATGGCGGTGGTGATAAAGTTGATTGCACCTAGGATGGAGGATACCCCTGCTAGGTGAAGAGAGAAGATGGCCAGGTCTACTGATGCCCCGGCGTGGGCTAAGTTTCCGGCTAGGGGGGGATAAACTGTTCATCCTGTGCCGGCGCCTGCCTCTACTGTGGAGGAGGCTAGTAGTAGGAGGAAGGATGGGGGGAGTAACCAGAAGCTTATGTTGTTCATGCGTGGGAATGCTATGTCGGGAGCACCGATTATGAGGGGGACTAGTCAGTTTCCAAATCCTCCGATCATGATTGGCATTACCATGAAGAAGATTATTACGAAGGCATGGGCTGTGACAATTACATTGTAGATTTGGTCGTCTCCCAGGAGGGTCCCGGGTTGGCCTAGTTCTGCACGGATAAGTAGGCTTAGAGCGGTACCGATTATGCCCGCTCATGCGCCGAAGATTAGGTAGAGGGTGCCAATATCTTTGTGGTTAGTTGAGAATAGTCATCGATTTAGGGTCACAGGTAAGCTGGTAAGATGGCTGAGTGTTTAAGCGTTAGGCTGTAGTCCTTTTTACAGGGGTTTAATCCCCCTTCTTATCGACTCTGTAGTGAAGTTCATGTTGAGTTGCAAGCTCATTGATATGTGTTTGGAGCACATCAGAGTCTTTTAGGCAGAGGCCTGTTGGTTTGGGCGYCTAGCTGTTAACTAGGAGTGTTGTGGGATCGAAGCTCACCTGCCTAGAAAGGTCCTAGCTTAATGAAAGCATCTGGGTTGCATTCAGGGGATGTAGGTTAATGCCCTACGGATCTTAGCAGAAACTAAGAGGGTTTAACTCTTGTTTAAGGCTTTGAAGGCCCTTGGTTTAATATTATCCTAAGTTTCTTAAGTGGTGGTGAGTATTATGGGGGTGAGTGGTAGTAGTGAGACAGATAATGAGGTGAGTGTGGGGATTAGGGTGTTGGTTGAGGATTTAGCATATCATTGTTTTGTTTTGTTCGATGGGTTGGGGGGGAGTGTGATTGTTGTGCAGTATGCTAGACGTAGGTAGAAGAATAGGCTTAGGAGAGATAGTAAGGAGATGGTTATGGCTGTTGTGGTGAGTTCTTGTTTGATAAGTTCTTGGATGATGAGTCATTTGGGCAGGAAGCCTGTCAGTGGGGGGAGTCCCGCTAGGGATAGTAGCGTTAGCATGAGGGTTGTGCTTAGTATGGGGGTTTTAGTTCAGGAGGCTATTAGTGTTGGGAGGCTTAGGGTGTTGGTTGTGTTTATGGTGAGGAAGATGGAGGCTGTTATTAGGATGTAAATGTAGAAGGCTAGTAGGGTGAGTTCTGGGTTGTGGGTGGTGATGATGGTTATTCAACCAATATGGGAGATGGATGAGAAGGCTATGATTTTTCGGGTTTGTGTTTGGTTTAGTCCTATTCAGCCACCTAGGGCAATGGATGTGGTGGATATTAGCATGAGTAGTGTGGGGTTTAGTGAATGGGATGTGATGAGTAGGATGGTGGTTGGTGGGAGTTTTATTACTGTTGAGAGGAGTARGGCTGTGGTGAAGGAGGATCCTTGCAGTACTTCTGGGAATCAGAAGTGGAAGGGGGCTAGACCTAGCTTAATAGCAATTGCAGTTGTTAGTAGGAGGCATGCTGGAGGGTAGGAGAGTTGGGTGATGTCTCATTGTCCGGTATATCATGCGTTGATTGTGCCGGAGAAGAGTAGTAGTGTGGAGGCGGCTGCTTGTACAAGGAAGTATTTGGTTGTGGCTTCGATGGCTCGTGGGTGGTGGGGTTTTGAGATTATAGGGATAATTGATAGGGTGTTGATTTCCAGTCCAATTCAGGCTGTTATTCAGTGGTTGCTTGTAATTGTGATTGTTGTTCCTAGGAGGATGCTTGAGGTGAAGATTAATTTTGCGAGGGGAGTTATTAGTAGGGGAGGGGGTTGAACCATCATTTTCGGGGTATGGGCCCGATAGCTTTGTTAGCTGACCTTACTAGGAAATAATATAGAGGAAGTATGGAGGATTTTGATTCCTTTTGTGCAGGTTCGATTCCTGCTTTTCTAAGTGTTAGGAAATGAGAGGGCTGGTGTACCTCTATGTTCACTTTATCATAGTGACCCTTGACGTTCAGGCACATTTCCTTAGGTAAGGAGGTAGGCCTGCGTAAGAGATTGGTATGCTAGTGTGTCAGAGGTGGAGGGATAATGTAAGTGGGAGGAAGCTTTTTCAAAGGAGGTGTATGAGTTGGTCGTATCGGAATCGCGGGTAGGAGGCCCGGATCCATAGGAAGCTTGAAGAGAGGAGTAGGGCTTTTGTGGCTAGTAGGGGTGGGAAGAGTTCTAGGGGCAGGTTGAGGGCGCTTGGGTTTAGGAATAGGAGGCTTGTTAGTGTGTTCATTAGTATGATGTTTGCATATTCGGCGAGGAAGAATAGGGCGAATGGGCCTGCGGAGTATTCTACGTTGAAGCCTGAGACAAGTTCTGATTCTCCCTCTGTAAGGTCGAAGGGTGAGCGGTTTGTTTCGGCTAGCGTGGAGGTGTATCATATTATTGCTAGGGGCCAGGAGGAGAATATGAGGTATAGTGGCTCTTGCGTGGTGATGAGGGCGGTTAAGGTGTAGTTTCCGCTTAGTATGATTACGGACAGGAGAATGATGGCTAGGGTTACTTCGTAGGAGATGGTTTGTGATACTGCCCGCAGTGCACCGATTAGGGCGTATTTTGAGTTTGAGGCTCATCCTGATCATAGGATTGAGTAGACTGCTAGGCTGGATATTGCTAGGAGGAAGAGGAGTCCAAGGTTCAGGTCTACCAGGGGAAAGGGGAGGGGGAGAGGGATTCAGATTGTTAGTGCTAGGAGCAGGGCAAGTATTGGGGTTGTGAGAAATAGGAGGGGGGAGGAGGTGGAGGGGCGGATTGGTTCTTTGATGAATAGTTTGACCCCGTCGGCGGCAGGTTGGAGTAGTCCGAATGGGCCTACGATGTTTGGGCCTTTCCGTGATTGTATGTAGCTTAGGATTTTTCGTTCAACTAGGGTTAGGAATGCCACGGCAATTAGGATGGGAATTATGTAGGTGAGTGTTATAATGAGGTAGGTGGGGGGGGTATTTAGTCAGGTCATGGAGGGAGCTAGAGAGAGGATTTGAACCTCTGGGGTAAAGGGCTTAAGTCTTTTGCATTTGCCTGGCTCTGCTACACTAGCAACCTTTTTCGTTGGGGTAGAGGGTTAGTCCTTTGGTGATTTAGTAGAGGGCATCACTTGAGGGGGGGGGGCGTGCTGGGGGTATTGGCCCCACCTTTCCGGTCCTTTCGTACTGGGGAAGGTTGATCATAGATAGAAACCGACCTGGATTGCTCCGGTCTGAACTCAGATCACGTAGGACTGTTAATCGTTGAACAAACGAACCCTTAGTAGCGGCTGCACCACTAGGATGTCCTGATCCAACATCGAGGTCGTAAACCTCCTCGTCGATAGGGGCTCTTGGAGGAGATTGCGCTGTTATCCCTGGGGTAGCTTGGTTCATTGGTCAGATTTACTGGGTCTGGGTGCTGTTAGCACGTTGAGAGGTTGCTCTCGGTTAGGGGATTTGGCCCTATTTTTGGAGGATCTGTTTTTCTCCAAGGTCGCCCCAACCTAAAAATATTAGCCAGTGTTTTGGGTGATGGGCCTAGGTGGGCTTGTGGGTTGGGTGGGGTGGCTATTGATTTTGAAGTTCCACAGGGTCTTCTCGTCTTATGTGTCTATCTCTGCTTTTGTACAGAGAGATCAGTTTCACTGATTGTCTACAGGAGACAGTTAAGACCTCGTTTAGCCGTTCATACAGGTCTCGATTTATGGGACAATTGATTGCGCTACCTTTGCACGGTTAGGATACCGCGGCCGTTAAACGTGGTGTCACTGGGCAGGCATCACCTTCAATACTTGTTTGGCTGAAGGCTATGTTTTTGGTAAACAGTCGGGCCTTGGGTTTGCCGAGTTCCTTTTGTAGACTTTAATCGCTCCAATGTGCGCTCCTGGGTTGGATTAACAGGGTATATGCAATGGGGGTGGTTGTTATTGGGTTTTGCTGTTAATGGTGTGTAGGCTGGCGCTTGGGGGGACGTGGTGTCCTGGTTACTCGTTCTAGCATTGATTCATCTATTGTTATAGGTTGGCCTGCTGTGAATGTAGGGAGTCGCATTAGTTTTTTGGGTTTTTGGTTGGGGAGCTTTGACGCAATCTTTGGGGGTGGCTGCTTTAAGGCCCACGGGGTTGGGTGTGTGGTGGGGTTATCCGCTGATGGAGGTTGTGTCCTTTTTTAAAGGGGCTGTACCCCCTTTAAATAGCCCTTAACTATTACATTTGGGCTGCTTCGTCTGGGGGGAAAAGGGAGTTAAGGGGGAACTTAGATTCGTTTTGCAGGCAACCAGCTATCACCCAGCTCGGTTGGCTTTTCACCTCTACTAACAAGTCATCCCACTCTTTTGCAACAGAGACGGGTTGGCTCATGATAGCTGCTTGTGAGTAGCTCGCTTGGGTTTCGGGATGGCAGGCTTAAGTTCATTTTGCCTGGTTGTTCTTGCTAGATCATGATGCAAAAGGTACAAGGGAGTATCTTTGCTATGTAGTGCTTAGTTTTTCATTGTTATTTCATCTTTCCCTTACGGTACTGTCTCTATGGCGCCCGGGTTGTACTTTTCTATCGCCTATACTGGGTCGGGGGTAATGTTTTAGTTGGGTGTGGTAGTGGATTCTTGGTTGTGGTTGATGGGGCTAGGGTGGGCTTTCAGGGTGATCTAGTGTGTGGTAGATATCTTTCAGGTGTAAGCTGAATGCTTTGTGTTGTAGCTACACCCTGGTTTGCTAAGTGCACCTTCCGGTACACTTACCTTGTTACGACTTACCTCATCTTCAGCGGTTGGTTTTATTAGTTAGTGTATTTGTGGGCCTTGTGAGGAGGGTGACGGGCGGTGTGTACGTGCTCTAGGACCAGTTTAAAGGAGGCTTGGTTGTCCTGCTTTACTGCTAAATCCGCCTTCTGGGGGCAGGTTTCAGGCCCCCTTCCGTTGGGGTTGTTCTACTTTAGAAAATGTAGCCCATTTCTTCCATTTCATAGGCTATACCTTGACCTGTCTTGTTAGCGGGTCGTGGGCTGTTGGGCTCACTGTTGTGCTCTCATGAGGTGGGCTGGCGACGGCGGTATATAGGCTGTGTTGGCGAGAAATGGTCGGGTGAATCGTGGGTTATCGATTATAGAACAGGCTCCTCTAGGTGGGTTTAGAGCACCGCCAAGTCCTTAGAGTTTTAAGCGTTTGTGCTCGTAGTTCTCGGGCGGATGTTCGTGGTTGGAGGGCATCAAGATTTAGGGCTAGGCATAGTGGGGTATCTAATCCCAGTTTGTGTCCTGGCTTTGGTGGGGTGGAATGGGTCGCGGCTGTTAAGATCGTCTTCAGGTTGGGCTTAGGGGTGCCTTAAGCTTATGACGGCTTGGGCATGGTTTGATCTTAGTTCGGTGTGATAGTTTGAGCCCACTCTTTACGCCGTGTATGGTTAACTTGGGTTTCTTGTATGACCGCGGTGGCTGGCACAAGATTTACCAACCCTGGTTGCTCTAACTAAGTCAGGCTTTCGCTTATTGCTTAATGTTAATTACTGCTGAGTACCCGTGGGGGTGTGGCGTGGCGTGGCGTTTTAGGCTACGGTGGGTGGGTGTGCCTGATGCCTGCTCCTCGTATCTTAGTAAGGGGTCTGGGGCATTTACACTGGGGTGCGGATACTTGCATGTATATGTTGAGCAGGAGTTAACGATAAGGTTAGGACTAAGTCTTTTGTCCTTGGGGTGGTGGTGTCCATCTTGGTATCTTCAGCACCATGCTTTGATTTAAGCTACAGGGAC